TTATATTCATAAAATTTTTTATAAAATAATAAAAATCTCATTTAATTCTATTTTTTTATTATTTCTTATTAATTTTAATTTAATAAAAAAATAAAGTAAAAGCGGGTAGCGGGAATCGAACCCGCATCGTTAGCTTGGAAGGCTAGGGGTTATAGTCGACGTTGATTCATCATTTTTAACGTCTCTAATTCAAAACTGAACGTGAAACTTTGGTTTCATTCGGCTCCTTTATGGAAGATGTATAAATTCCTATATTAAGACATGAACGAAAAAAAAAATTCCACCCATAACATCTATGTCAGCTTTTCTGTATGAATGTATTCAGAACAACCCGCTTTCTAGACGATCCCTATAGAAAAGAGGGGGATTCTATTATAACAACCTTTCTAGTTACTTCGTTCTCTATTTCTATGTGAGAGAATCCTTAGGAAAAGCATTTTGTTTCTACCGAGCTAAAACAATTTGTCGATGTCTCTAGTAAACCAAAGTCATTGTTTAATAGCCATTTTGCTTCAATTTCCGTAATACAAATTCCAAATTAAAGATTTAGTTACGATTCGAAAGCCACTTTCTATCTTTATCCATGGATCCTTTACTCATACTTATTCAATTAGAAGTATTGATCTAATAAAAAAAAAAATTATGTTTCGTAATCTCATAATCCAATTTTTCAATTTTTAATTGATTCTTGGATACAAATCACGAGAATGTATATTCTTCCTCGAATTTTTCATTGAGAGGTAAAGGATTAAATCCTTTTAAGAAATAAAGTTTTTGGTCGGAATGAAATATTAATCAAACCGAAAGACCCCTTAACTATATAAAGGATTATAGAACGAATCACACTTTTACCACTAAACTATACCCGCTACAATCCGATTATTGTATATAAATGAACCTTTTGTCGACCAAGAAAATGGGTCGTAATAAAAAGTTAAAAGAGTAAAAAGAAAGGATAGGATCATAAAATAATCATGAAAATTAGAGCGTTTACGTGTTGTATCAGAGAACCCAATGAGATTCGGAAAAGAGAATTCATTAAATTTCAATAACTAAAACTAAATAACAAGTGTTTTTTTGCCGGAGGTTTTTGACCTAGACGTCTCGACAAAACTACTTAAGCCATAACATACATGAAAATGTATTGTGCAAGAATCCACAGCTCCCTTTTTGTTATTTATTTACTTTACTAAAACTAAAATAAAAGGAATAAAGAAAATAAATATAAAAAATTAAGATAAGAAACGACACTTTGATTCGATATCATTTGATTCTATATCATAGAAATCAAAAGAGTTTTTATTTTTCCAATCGTAATAACAAGCAAGTATTTTAGTTTTCAAATAAAAAAAAAAATTATTTATGATTCGTTGGAACAATAAATGGCGGGCCCGGCCTGGTCAGTACTTAGCCGGGCCGTGTAACTAAAAAGCACTCTCGGATGAAAAAAAAATATTATGAAGGGCTCTTTCAATCCTTATTTTTTATAATGTAACATAGTATTATCCTTTTTCAATTGGGAGGAGAGATGGCTGAGTGGACTAAAGCGTCGGATTGCTAATCCGTTGTACGAGTTTTTCGTACCGAGGGTTCGAATCCCTCTCTTTCCGTTTTTGTTGATGACTTGGTATTTTCTTTCGAATTTTTCGCGAGCTCTTTTTATTTTTAATAGTTAAAAATGTGTAATAGAGAAAATCCTACTAAGAACATTTTAAAATCAAGCAAGGAAAACAAAAACCTTATCTTTTATTCTTCACGTCCAGGATTACGTCCTGGATCATTAGACAGGAATCCGAAAATAAAGAGAGAAACAAAGAATATCACTACCGTGTAAACAAATAGTTTGAGAGTAAGCATTACATAATCTCCAAGATTTTTTTTAGTAAAAAAGAGAATAGATTCTCCGTTTTTATACCGCATACCCTACTATTTTTATTTTTTATTTTGACACCAAGAAATAAAGGAAATAAAGTGGGGTGATCCAGATTTTTCGCGGTTGTACAAGAATTTCAATATTTGAATTGAGGGTGTAAGACTTATCTGATCTTATCAATTCTTTTCTTTGAATTTTTTTTTTTTTCAATAAATCATGAATTTGTCTAGACATTATTAAATTAAAGATATCATCGAAAACTTACAGCAGCTTGCCAAACAAAGGCTAAGAGAAAAAAAAACAGGGGTATTACTGGCATAACATCTACGATTGGATTTAAAAAAGCGTAGGCCTCGGGCAATTTGGCGACGAAAAAACTACTTGAATAAAGAGCAGAATTAAGACAGATACAGATCAAACTAAATATATTAAGCATAACAAACATTTTGTTCTTGAGGATAATTGTATTTTATTTATTTTGATTGAGATAAATTTTGAGTTATTAATAAATTGAGTTTTTTATTATTTTATTATTATAAATATGTTATTATTCATAGAAAAGAAAAATGAATAAAAAAGAAAATAAGATAGACCCAAAAACTTTCTTTGATTTGAACTCACCCAATCAAAAATCCTTCAATTCTCAAATCAAAAGAGAATAGAATAAACCATACTTTCATACAATATCTTAATTGAATTATATGTAATGATCAATAAATTCTGTTTAATTCTACGTCTACATGTATAAAAATTCTAGTAATCTATTTTATAGATAATAGATATTTAGACTTGAGTTGACGAACAACCAGTACCAATATTAGTGTTTATTAGTGTCGACTAGAAATGGGGCGTGGCCAAGTGGTAAGGCAACGGGTTTTGGTCCCGCTATTCGGAGGTTCGAATCCTTCCGTCCCAGAACATACCTGACCCACGATCATTTTATTAATCTATAATTTTATTAATCTATAATAAAAAATAAAATATATATCTATATCATAATCTATATCATAATAAAATATATCAAAATAAAGATTGTCTTTTCGACCAGTCTTCCGTTTAAGAGTATAATATTGTTATAGAATGTGATTCTTATTTCTTTTTTTTTTTAAAATCATATCTTTTTCACAAATTTAATCGAGTTCAAATAACACGCATATGAAACGAAATTTTGATTTGTTAAATATTACTCAATTTTACAATATGAAATATGAAAAAATAACAACCTAAATCTTCAATCTTTCCTTACATCAGTCTTTTTTTTTATTAATCATTGATGGTTTAATCCAATATGGATTTATCTTTCTCTTAATGATGATAAAAAGCGAATGGTACTTACTGTAAAACCTTATGCAAATAATGATATAGGGTAGGAAACTAGTCAATCAATTAAATCTTTTTAATGATTTCTTATGAGTTCTTGGTACTCTAAGAAGTGTGAAATTGTTGAATTTATCCTATCAGGTTACTTGAAGATAGAGATTCAAAATAACTTGTTTATTCGTGTTTATTTATTCATGTTATGTTAGTTATAATAAAAAAAAATTATAAACAATGGGGTTAAATTGATTGAATTCTTGTTCAGACTTCGTCATACATTATCCATTCTTCATATAGAAGAAAAAAGTATAGATTATTAGACCGAACCGATGATTATTCACGATTCCATAATTGAATCAATTACATACTGGTTCCAAACTGAAGGAATGTTATGGTAAAACTTCGTTTAAAACGATGTGGCAGAAAGCAACGTGCGACTTGAAGGACATGATCAGCTGTGGATTCTTACATCCACCACTTTTTTATATTATATAGGAACGAAAGTGCTCTTGGCTCGACATCATTATTTGTTCTGTTCCACTGGAACCCTCATTTTTGAGAGTGTTGCCATGTAAATAGTACACGATGGAGCTCGAGTAGAACGTATTGATTAATTTCTCAAGGGCAAGAATCTAAGGTTAGTATCGATCAATAAATTGGAACAACTTCGTAAGTATATTTTAGATATATAAATCTAAAGGATCCAATTCGATAAAATTTAAAAGTTAATTTTGTTGGAATTGGTAAAACTCTTTTGATCAAATCAAAAGTAAAGTGTATTACGTAGGAATCAACCATTCATACGATTCTTTGATAGAAAGAAATCACAAAAAATGGTATGTTGCTGCCGTTTTGAAACGATTTAAAGATCACCGAAGTAATGTCTAAACCCAATGATTCAAGGCAAAGATAAAGATCCTGGAACAAGGAAATACCGTTTTCAATTGTCTCAACAACCAGATCATATTTAAGAATCAAAATAGATTCTAAAGGAGACAGACAAAAAGGGTTAGAGACCACTCAATAAATTTAATACCTAAAAGGTTTCTTTTGAGTTATTTGAGAGTTATTCAACTTGAGTTATGAGGATACAAATAATTTTTTTTTGGGGGGGGGGGAAGACTAAGAAAAAGTATTTAAACTAAAATCAATAATATAATGAACTAAAATCAATAATATAATGAATTTGATGATTTTATGGATCTATTTGATATTATGATTCTATACATAGACATAATTTAGAATTTTCTCGAGCCGTACGAGGAGAAAACTTCTTATACGTTTCTAGGGGGGGGGGAGTATTATTCATCTATCCCAATGAGCCGTTTATCGAATCGTTGCAATTGATGTTCGATCCCGACGAGAGGGAAGAGATCTTCGTAAAGTGGGTTTTTATGACCCGATAAAGAATCAAATCTATTTAAATGTTCCTGCTATTCTATATTTCCTTGAAAAAGGTGCTCAACCTACAGGAACTGTTCATGATATTTCAAAAAGGGCGGGGGTTTTTACGGAACTTCGCCCTAATCAACAAATAAAATTCAATTAATGAAATAAAAAAAATGTGGATGATTTGTATATAGCCTTGTATAACCTTTTTGTTTCTTTGCTATTTCCTCTTTTGTTCTATTTATATCATACTAAATTTATTATTGTTACTATAAAACTATAAAAGAGTGTCTTTGACAAAAATCTATTTATATTTTATTGATATAAATTTTATTGATATATATAAAATAGATAGAAAAAGATTAAGTGAATAAATAAATGTGAATAAATAAATGAAGTAATCGGGTCTATAAATATAAAA